TAAATTAATAAATTATTAGTAATAGGAAATAGTATTCTATAATATATTATTATAGAATTTAGTTTTTTAGTATTTTTTTTATTAATATCGTTTATTATTAATATTTAATATATAATAAATATTATATATATTATCAAAAAATAGAAAAAAAGTAATTTCTATTAAATATTTTAATTAGTGAATTTTAGTTAAATTAATATATTTATTATTCGATTTGATTAGATTAAATTGGTATTATTATTTATTTTTAATATTTTAATTACCTATTTATTTTAGTTAACATTTTTATTAATAATGTTAGAATAATATAGATTCTATTAATCACTACTTAATAATTAAGTAAAATAGGCAAAAAAATATCTGGATTCTAGATTATAGAACGATTAGCTCAAATTTTTTGTTTTTAAAGAGTATAGAGATCTAGAGCGGGTAGCGGGAATCGAACCCGCATCGTTAGCTTGGAAGGCTAGGGGTTATAGTCGACGTTGATTCATCATCTTGAACGTCTCTAATGCAAAACCGAACATGAGACTTTGGTTTCATTCGGCTTCTTTATGGGATATGGATAAATTTACAGCTATACGCTAGAAAATAAGACGTGAGTGAAAAAAAAATTGACCCATAACATCTATGTTAGCTTTTCATTATTCAAAACAAGGTACTTTCTAGATGATCCCTCTAGACAAGTGGGATTCAAATTTCCCAATTTACAATCCTTCTATTCTAGTTACTTCGTTCTTTATTTCTATTTGATAGAATCCTTAGGAAAAGGATTTTGTTTCCACCGAGGTAAAAAAAAGTCGATGTCTATAGTAAACCAAAGTCATCGTTTAATACTTAATTTTGCTTCAATTCAATTTCGACTATATAAAACTATATAAAACAAGGAAAACGTTGAAGATTTAGTTACGATTAGAAATAAACTTTTCTGTCTTTTTCCATAGATTCTTTACTTATACTTATTCAATTGAATTGATTGATCCAATTAAAATAAAAAAAAATTCTGTTTCGTAATTTAATAATCCAATTTTTCAATTTCTAATTGATTGTTGGATACAAATCACGAGAATGTATATTCTTACTCGAATTTCTCATTAAGATGGTAAAGGATTTAATCCTTTTAAGAAATAAAGTTTTTCATCCGAATATCAGCCAAGGGATCCCTTAACTATTCGTTTCAATTACTAGAACGAATCACACTTTTACCACTAAACTATACCCGCTACGATACAATTATCGTATATAATGAACTTTTTGTCGAGTAAGACAATGGAACATTTTGAATATATTTTATTTAATTAGAAGTTAACTATTTATTTCTATTTCAATTTCTATATTTCAATTTCAAATTCTTTTTTTATTATTTATTTCTATTATATAAATTATTTCTATTATATAAATAATAAAAATAAATAATAAAAATAAATAATAATAGAAATTCGAAAAATATAGAATTATAAATAAATTCGAATTAATAGAAATTTATAGAATATATTTGTAGAATAGAAAAATCGACAATTTCGAATTCTATATAATTAGAATTCGAATTTCTATATTTCTATTTTCTATATTTCTATAAAAAAAATAAAATAAGTAATTATGAAATTATGATTATCTTAAAGTAATAAAGAGAGGGGAAAAGCCTTTTTTTTTTTCAAGCCTTACTTGTAGTATAATGGAACTACCTGCTCTGTAATGTACCATAATAATTATCCTTATTAATAATTATCCTTATAATTATAATTAGCTTTTTTCAATCGGGAGAGATGGCTGAGTGGACTAAAGCGTCGGATTGCTAATCCGTTGTACGAATTATTCGTACCGAGGGTTCGAATCCCTCTCTTTCCGGTTCCAGTGATGACTTGAATTTTTTATCTTTTCTTTGAAATTTAGAAAATCTTTTTGCTTTATTTTCTTTCTTATTTCAATATTCGATTTCATTTTCTATTTCATTTCTATTTAATATTTCTAGTTACAAAAATATTTCTAGTTACAAATTGAAATTTCCAATTTCTTTATTTATATTAATATTTCTATTTCAAATACAATTTGAAATAGAAATATTAAAAAATCTAGATTCAAATCAAGATTTAGAATAGATAAAGACTGGGGAAAAAGAAATAACATGCTAAAAGAACATTTTAAAATAAGGAAAATCCTTAGAATTTTTATTCTATTCTTCACGTCCAGGATTACGTCCAGGATCATTAGATAAAAACCCAAAGATGAAGAGAGAAACAAAGAATATAACTACTGTGTAAACAAAGAGTTTAAGAGTAAGCATTAGAACATCTCCAAGATCTTTTTTGGTTTGGAAAAAAAAAAAATAGATTCTCTATTTTTATACCACATTTTTTATTTTAACACCAAAAAATGAAGTGATTTCTAGAAATAGAAATCAATTTTTTAAAATTCATTTGGAATAAGAGTCGGGTCTTTCTTAGAATTTTTTTTTCATAACTACAATTAGGGCACTAATAGAATCTGGAATGAAAAAAAAATAAAGAATGATAAAACATAGGGGTGATTTGGAATTCTCACGTTTATACAATAACTTTAATGTATCCAATAACTTTAATTAATGTTTGAATTTGGAGCTTAGAGTATAAGACTTATCTGATCTTCTCAATTACTATAATTTGTTTTCTCGAATAAATCATGAATTTTTCTAGGACAGTATGAAAATCTCATCGAAAACTTACAGCAGCTTGCCAAACAAAGGCTAATAGCAAAAAGAGTACAGGGATTACTGGCATAACATCTACGATTGGATTCAAAAAAGCGTAGGCTTCAGGCAATTTTGTGAAGAAAAAATTGCTGGAATAAAGGGCAGAATTAAGACAGATACAAATTAAACTAAAACTATTAAGCATAACAAACATTTTGTTCTTGAAGATAATTGTATTTTGATTGATGACTAAGTTATTAATATGTTATTGATATAAAAATGTATCAAAAATAAAGTAAGGTAGACCAAGAACCCTTCTTTAATTTAATTTATTTTTAATTTAATTTATTTTTTTTATTTATTTTTATTAAATTGTATTTTTATTAAATTGATTGTTATTAAACTCACCCAATCAAAAATCCTTCAATTCTCAAATCAAAAAAGAATAGAGGAAATCATATTTTTATACAATATCTTAGTTGAATTATCTATTATGAGCAATCAATTCAGTTGAATTGTATATCTATACATATGAAAATCCGAACAAGACGGTAATGTATTTCCTCGATATTTGGATGGGAATTGACGAAGAACCAATATCAATATTAGTTTTTATTAGTGTTGGATAGAAATATGGGGCGTAGCCAAGTGGTAAGGCAACGGGTTTTGGTCCCGCTATTCGGAGGTTCGAATCCTTCCGTCCCAGATATTCTCTAGAATCTATCATTCTTTCTAATCTATCATAATCTATCAAAAAAAAAATGACACACCCCTTAATTTCACTTCGTTAACTTGAATTGCAACATATACGATGGAATATCCAAAATGAATTCGAATGACAATTCTTTCGTCTAGCTGATAAATAAGATGATCTTCTACTATTTCGATACTGAGTTTTAGCACTCAGTCTGAAAGACTAACAAAACAATTTCCAATTTTCCCCGCAAAAGTAAAAAAAATGTATCCTGCAAGAATCAACCGTTAATCTGATTCTTTGTTTGTATTTGATAGAAAGAAATCGCAAAAAGTGGTATGTTGCAGCCAGTTTGAAAGGATTAAAGATCACCCAAGTAATGTCTAAACCCAACCATTCAAGGGAAAGATAAAGGATCCTGGACCAAGGAAATACCGTTTTGAATTGTCTCAACAGTTTGATCAGAATGAAGAATAAAAATCGATTCTAAAAGAAACAAAAAGAAAGACGAGTAGAGATCACTCAATAAATGAAATGCTTAAAGGATTTCCTTTTGTCTACTTAAAAGTTATCCAAACTTCGCCTTAATCAAAACCAATTTCCTTAATGAAATGCGGGTGTGGTTAATTCATATAATTCATATCCATATATGTACATATATACCTTTGTAGAACCAGAACTTTTTTCGCTATTACCCCTCTTTCTCTTGTTCTATTCATACTCTATTGATACTTTTTTTCTTTTTTTGCTATTTTTTTTCTATTTATTTCTATTTGTATACTATTTTACATTTTACTCTATTTGTAGAGTATTTTTTTTTTTTGAATTTCTTTTTATTGAATTTTATTGAAACTCAATTTCAATTAATTCTTTTGTTTTCTCCAGTATATATATATATTTATTTCTGAACTGAATATATTCACATTGATATTGACAAGAGTGTATCAAATAAATATAATCCCACTGAGGTAATGGGATCTTATCTGTCGATCTATTTATCCCTGTTCCATAGATTAATTTGAATTGTTTCTTCATTCAAGTGAGGCGTTTGTTCGATTTGTTGTGCTACATAAAGTTTTTTTGAATGAAAATATATATCACTTGAATGTTCTAATGCGAATTCACATTTCTTTAGAAAATTTTCTATTATTATCGAATATATAATTATTATCGAATATATAATAGAATAGAATATATAATAGAATATATAATAGAATAATAATCTAATAATATAATAATAGAATATATAATCTAATATATAAATATCGAATTATCTAATATATTATAGAATTTAGAATATTCTAATATATAATATATATAATTAGATATCTATTATATTTAGAAAATATATCTAATATAGAAGTATAATATAGAATATTCATAAATCAAAAATATATAAGTAAAAAAGTCTTAAAAAAAATATATAAGTAAAAAAGTCTTAAAAAAAATATATAAGTAAAAAAGTCTTAAAAATAAAAAATATATACAATGTATACTAGAAGAGGTATTCGAAGTGAATCTTAGTAGAATACTAAATGGACTATTCCGTAAGTAGAAATAAGAAATGGAATAAGTAAAATAATAACTATAAGTAAGTAAGAATAAATAGGGTAATAGACGAAGGGGAATCTAAAAAAT